GGGTAAACCATCTCTTTATGGTTCAATACATAATATATGCAATGTTACAGCAATGTGATAATGCATCTATGTATTATCACCAGTCTATTATTTTAACCACAAAGCAAGCACTAATTATTAAGCTATACATAAAGCATGCAATTAAGACTCACAAATAACTTATTTTAACCTGGGTAATATAATACTCCCCAAAAACTTGTCCTCAAAACTTTCCTTGAAATAATCAACTATAATCCCACTAGAAAATATTAATGTAGTAAGAGACCACCAACCAGTTATATAAAGGCATATCAAGCATGATAGAATCAAGGGCAATAACTGTGGGGGTAGCACAATATGAACTATTACTGGCATCTGGTTCCTATTCAGGGACATAACTGTAATACCCCACCCTCGGATAATTATACTGGCATCTGATTAATGGTGTAGTACATATGTCTCGTTACCCACCAAGCCGGGCATTCTCTTATATGCATAACGTTCTCTTTTTTTGGTTTCTTTTCACTTTGCATCTCAGAGTGCAGGCTCAAATGTGAATCAAGGTTGAACATTTATCTTGTAAATAACAATATAAGTTAATTATTATAAGACATAACTTAAGAATTACATACTTCTAAATCAAGTGCATAACATGTATGTCTCTTGTTCAACTATCCTTACATAGTGCCCCCTTTGGTTTTTGCGCGACAAACCCCCTTACCCCCTACGCTCAGCGAATCCTGTTATCCTTGTCAAACCCCGAAACCAAGGAGGACTCAAGAACGTGTAAGCCAGCGAGTTGAGGTACAAATTGGCATCCCACATTATATATATATATATATATATATATGTGCACATCAATTTTTGCAACAATTTATTGCTGGCCTAAGAGGCCCTACCAAAATTTTAAAAAAATAACTCGGCACTAAATATTCTAATATTATTAACCAGCTAGCGTAGCTTAATACAAAGCATAGCACTGAAGATGCTAAGATGAGTCCTAAAAAACTCCGCATGCACAAAGGCATGGTCCCGACCTTATTATCAGCTCTAACCCAACTTACACATGCAAGTCTCCGCAACCCAGTGAATATGCCCTCAGTCCCCCCACCCGGGGACGAGGAGCGGGCATCAGGCACAAATATTAGCCCAAGACGCCTAGCCAAGCCACACCCCCAAGGGAATTCAGCAGTGATAAACATTAAGCCATAAGTGAAAACTTGACTCAGTTAGTGTTTAGAGGGCCGGTAAAACTCGTGCCAGCCACCGCGGTTAGACGAGAGGCCCTAGTTGATATTATAACGGCGTAAAGGGTGGTTAAGGTCAAACAAAATAAAGTCAAATGGCCCCTTGGCCGTCATACGCTTCTAGGTGTCCGAAGTCCTAACACGAAAGTAACTTTAATAAACTCACCTGACCCCACGAAAGCTGAGAAACAAACTGGGATTAGATACCCCACTATGCCCAGCCGTAAACTTAGACATCCAACCACAATTAGATGTCCGCCAGGGTACTACGAGCATTAGCTTAAAACCCAAAGGACCTGACGGTGTCTCAGACCCCCCTAGAGGAGCCTGTTCTAGAACCGATAACCCCCGTCTAACCTCACCACTTCTAGCCACCCCAGCCTATATACCGCCGTCGTCAGCTTACCCTGTGAAGGCAATAAAAGTAAGCAAAATGGGCACAACCCAATACGTCAGGTCGAGGTGTAGCGCATGAAGTGGGAAGAAATGGGCTACATTTTCTAATATAGAACATTACGAACATGCACCATGAAATAGTGCTTAAAGGAGGATTTAGTAGTAAAAGGGAAATAGAGTGTCCCTTTGAACCCGGCTCTGAGACGCGTACACACCGCCCGTCACTCTCCCCTGTCAAAACGCGCCAAAAATACCTAATATGACAGCACTGACAAGGGGAGGCAAGTCGTAACACGGTAAGTGTACCGGAAGGTGCACTTGGATTAAACCCAGGGCGTGGCTGAGTTAGTCAAGCATCTCACTTACACCGAGAAGACATCCATGCAAATTGGATCACCCTGAGCCAAACAGCTAGCTTAACCACTTAATAACTAAACAATATAAATAAAACAAAATAAGCCCAACAACAAAAACTAAACCATTCTTTTACCTGAGTATGGGAGACAGAAAAGGTCCCACAAAGCAATAGAAATAGTACCGCAAGGGAAGGCTGAAAGAGAAATGAAATAACCCATATAAGCACTAAAAAGCAAAGATTTAACCTTGTACCTTTTGCATCATGATTTAGCCAGTACACCCAAGCAAAGAGACCTTTAGTTTGAAACCCCGAAACCAGGTGAGCTACCCCGAGACAGCCTATTAAGGGCCAACCCGTCTCTGTGGCAAAAGAGTGGGAAGAGCTCCGGGTAGAAGTGACAGACCTACCGAACCTGGTGATAGCTGGTTGCCTAAGAAGTGAATAGAAGTTCAGCCTCGTACTCCCCAAATCAGATAAACACAAACAAGATATCGAGAAATACACGAGAGTTAGTTAAAGGGGGTACAGCCCCTTTAACAAAGGATACAACCTTTCCAGGAGGATAAAGATCATAATATATAAAACATACTGTTCTAGTGGGCCTAAAAGCAGCCACCTAAACAGAAAGCGTTAAAGCTCAGACAGATAAAAGTTTATTATTCCGATAAAAAATCTTACTCCCCTAAATACTATTAGGCCAGCCCATGCCCCCATGGAAGAGATTATGCTAAAATGAGTAACAAGAAGGCCCGCCCTTCTCCAGGCACAAGTGTAAGCCAAACCGGACCAACCATCGGCAACTAACGAACTCAACCCAAGAGAGTAATGTGAATTACAAAATAAGCCAAGAAAAATCCACAACTAAACTATCGTTACCCCCACACTGGAATGCCATTTAAAGGAAAGACTAAAAGAAAGGGAAGGAACTCGGCAAACACAAGCCTCGCCTGTTTACCAAAAACATCGCCTCCTGCGACACAGCCAAGTATAGGAGGTCCAGCCTGCCCAGTGACTACAAGTTCAACGGCCGCGGTATTTTGACCGTGCAAAGGTAGCGCAATCACTTGTCTTTTAAATAGAGACCTGTATGAATGGCCAAACGAGGGCTTAACTGTCTCCCCTTTCAAGTCAGTGAAATTGATCTATCCGTGCAGAAGCGGGTATAATAATACAAGACGAGAAGACCCTTTGGAGCTTAAGGTACAAAACTCAACCACGTTAAGCAAATCAATAAAAAACATAAACTTTATGGACCATGAAGTTTTACCTTCGGTTGGGGCGACCACGGAGGAAAGAAAAGCCTCCAAGTGGACTGGGAAAACCTCCTAAAACTAAGAGAGACATCTCTAAGCCACAGAACATCTGACCAAATATGATCCGACCAACATAGGCCGATCAACGAACCAAGTTACCCTAGGGATAACAGCGCAATCCTCTCCCAGAGTCCATATCGACGAGGGGGTTTACGACCTCGATGTTGGATCAGGACATCCTAATGGTGCAGCCGCTATTAAGGGTTCGTTTGTTCAACGATTAAAGTCCTACGTGATCTGAGTTCAGACCGGAGCAATCCAGGTCAGTTTCTATCTGTAACGCTACTTTTCCTAGTACGAAAGGATCGGGAAAGAGGGGCCCATACTTAAAGCACGCCCCACCCCTAATTTATGAAAACAAATAAATAAAATAAAGGGAGGGCCAAAACCCCAGCTGGCCAAAATAAGGACATACTGGGGTGGCAGAGCATGGTAAATTGCGAAAGGCCTAAGCCCTTTTAGCCAGGGGTTCAAATCCTCTCCCCAGTTTATGCTAAACATCCTAATTACCCACTTAATCAACCCCCTAGCCTACATTGTACCTGTACTCCTAGCAGTAGCCTTTCTCACACTAATTGAACGAAAAGTCCTGGGCTACATGCAATTACGAAAAGGACCTAACGTAGTAGGCCCCTACGGGCTACTACAGCCTATCGCCGACGGAGTAAAACTCTTTACTAAAGAACCCGTCCGACCATCTACATCATCCCCATTTCTATTCTTAGCCACCCCAATACTTGCACTAACCCTAGCCATAACCCTATGAGCACCAATACCAATACCCCACCCAGTAACTGATCTTAATCTAGGAATCCTATTTATATTAGCCCTATCAAGTCTTGCAGTATATTCAATTCTAGGATCAGGCTGAGCATCAAATTCAAAATACGCACTAATCGGAGCCTTACGAGCCGTAGCTCAAACAATCTCATACGAAGTCAGCCTAGGGCTGATCCTCCTGTCCGTGATCATCTTCTCAGGAGGATACACCCTACAAACATTTAATATTACCCAAGAAAGCATTTGACTACTCGTCCCCGCCTGACCCCTAGCCGCAATATGATACATCTCAACACTGGCCGAAACAAACCGAGCACCATTTGACCTAACAGAAGGAGAGTCAGAACTAGTATCTGGTTTTAACGTAGAATATGCAGGGGGACCTTTCGCACTCTTCTTCCTAGCCGAATACGCTAATATTCTTCTAATAAATACCCTTTCAGCCGTCCTATTTTTAGGGGCCTCACACATCCCAAACCTCCCAGAACTTACGACCATTAATCTTATAACTAAAGCTGCGCTACTATCTATCATATTCCTATGAGTCCGAGCCTCATATCCACGATTCCGATACGACCAGCTAATACACCTAGTATGAAAAAATTTTCTCCCCCTAACACTTGCCTTCGTACTATGACACACCGCCCTACCAATCGCACTGGCGGGACTCCCTCCACAACTATAATTAAGGAACTGTGCCTGAGTACCCAAGGGCCACTTTGATAGAGTGAACTACAGGGGTTAAAATCCCCTCAGCTCCTAGAAAGAAGGGAATTGAACCCATACTCAAGAGATCAAAACTCTCGGTGCTTCCTTTACACCACTTTCTAAGGCGGGGTCAGCTAATAAAGCTTTCGGGCCCATACCCCGAACATGACGGTTAAAGTCCCTCCTCCGCCAATGAACCCATATGTACTTACAGTCCTACTGTCTAGCCTAGGTCTAGGAACTACCCTAACCTTCGCCAGCTCTCACTGACTACTAGCTTGAATGGGCCTAGAAATTAATACACTAGCAATCACCCCCCTAATAGCGCAACACCACCACCCCCGCGCAGTAGAAGCAACTACAAAATACTTCCTAACCCAAGCCACTGCAGCAGCCATAATTCTATTTGCAAGCACAACAAACGCCTGAATAACCGGAGAATGAAGCATCAACGAACTATCAAACCCCCTCGCTAGCACAACATTTGTAGCTGCCCTAGCACTTAAAATTGGACTCGCACCAATACACTTCTGAATACCTGAAGTCTTACAAGGACTAGATCTGATAACGGGGCTCATCCTATCCACCTGACAAAAACTCGCCCCACTCGCCCTCCTCATCCAAACAGCACAGACTATTGACCCATCACTATTAACAATATTAGGAATTACATCCACATTAGTAGGGGGGTGAGGAGGATTAAACCAAACCCAACTACGAAAAATCCTAGCCTACTCTTCAATTGCACACATGGGATGAATAATTATTGTGATACAGTACGCCCCCCAACTCACCCTAATAGCGCTAGGAATATATATTGTTATGACCTCCGCAGCATTCTTAACCCTAAAAGTATCACTAACAACCAAAATTAATACACTAGCAACAACCTGATCAAAAAGTCCCATCCTAACATCAACAACTGCCCTGATTATACTCTCATTAGGAGGGCTACCACCACTAACAGGATTTATGCCAAAATGACTGATTCTACAAGAACTAACAAAGCAAGACCTGCCCATTATCGCCACAGCCATGGCCCTAGCCGCCCTAATTAGCCTATACTTCTACCTACGACTATGCTACGCAATAACACTAACCATTTCCCCCAATATAATTAACGCAATCACCCCCTGACGGACCCAAACAACCCAAACCTCTTTGTCCCTCGCCATGTTTACCACAGCCGCCCTAGGACTATTACCAATAACCCCAGCCATCTTAATACTAACCACCTAGGGACTTAGGATAATATAAGACCAAAAGCCTTCAAAGCTCTAAGTAGAAGTGAAAATCTTCTAGTCCCTGATTAAGGCCTACAAGGAATTAACTCGCATCTCCTGATTGCAAATCAGACACTTTTATTAAGCTAAGGCCTTACTAGATGAGAAGGCCTCGATCCTACAAACTCTTAGTTAACAGCTAAGCGCTCAAGCCAGCGAGCATCCATCTACTTTTCCCGCCGCCTACTTAGTAAGGCGGGAAAAGCCCCGGCAGAATATTAGTCTGCGTCTTCGGATTTGCAATCCAATGTGTTCTCCACCACGAGGCTGATAGGAAGAGGACTTAAACCTCTGTCTTCGGGGCTACAACCCACCGCCTAAACGCTCGGCTACCCTACCTGTGGCAATCACGCGCTGATTCTTCTCTACCAACCACAAAGACATTGGCACCCTTTATCTTGTATTTGGTGCCTGAGCCGGAATAGTGGGGACCGCCCTAAGCCTCCTCATTCGGGCTGAGCTTAGCCAACCCGGGTCACTTCTAGGCGATGACCAAATTTATAATGTTATCGTTACTGCTCACGCCTTCGTAATAATTTTCTTTATAGTAATGCCTATCCTTATTGGAGGATTTGGAAACTGACTTGTACCATTAATAATTGGAGCCCCAGACATGGCATTCCCACGAATAAATAATATAAGCTTCTGACTATTACCACCGTCATTCCTGCTGCTATTAGCTTCTTCTGGCGTTGAAGCTGGGGCCGGAACAGGTTGAACAGTGTACCCACCTCTCGCAGGAAACCTAGCCCACGCAGGAGCATCAGTAGACCTAACAATTTTCTCGCTTCACTTAGCAGGTGTTTCATCAATCCTAGGGGCAATTAACTTCATCACCACAACCATCAACATGAAGCCACCAGCCATCTCCCAATATCAAACACCCCTATTTGTCTGATCCGTGCTTGTAACCGCCGTACTACTCCTTCTATCGCTACCTGTTTTAGCTGCCGGGATCACAATGCTGCTAACAGATCGAAACCTCAATACCACATTCTTTGACCCGGCAGGAGGAGGGGACCCAATCCTTTATCAACACCTATTCTGATTCTTTGGTCACCCAGAAGTTTATATTCTTATTCTTCCAGGGTTCGGAATTATCTCTCATGTCGTAGCCTACTACTCAGGCAAAAAAGAACCGTTTGGTTATATAGGAATGGTTTGGGCTATGATGGCCATCGGCCTTCTAGGGTTTATTGTATGGGCCCACCACATGTTCACCGTTGGAATAGACGTAGACACTCGCGCATACTTTACATCTGCAACAATAATTATCGCAATTCCAACAGGTGTAAAAGTATTCAGCTGACTAGCCACACTTCATGGAGGGTCTATTAAATGAGAAACACCTATATTATGAGCCCTGGGGTTCATCTTCCTCTTTACAGTAGGCGGACTAACAGGAATTGTTCTAGCCAACTCATCACTAGATATTGTCCTTCATGATACTTACTACGTAGTAGCACACTTCCACTATGTACTATCAATGGGAGCTGTATTTGCCATTATAGCAGCCTTCGTACACTGATTTCCCCTAATAACCGGATATACCCTACACAGTACCTGAACAAAGGTTCACTTCGGGGTCATATTTATTGGGGTCAACCTCACATTCTTCCCACAACACTTCCTAGGTCTAGCAGGCATGCCTCGACGATACTCCGACTACCCAGACGCCTATGCCCTATGAAACACAGTATCATCTATTGGGTCACTAATTTCTCTAGTAGCGGTAATTATATTCCTATTTATCTTATGGGAAGCCTTCGCCGCTAAGCGAGAAGTCCTATCTGTAGAAATAACAATAACAAATGTAGAATGACTTCACGGCTGCCCTCCTCCCTATCACACATACGAAGAACCAGCATTTGTTCAAATTCAATCAAATTAACGAGAAAGGGAGGAATTGAACCCCCATATGCTGGTTTCAAGCCAGCCACATAACCACTCTGTCACTTCCTTATAAAGACATTAGTAAAATGTAGATTACACCACCTTGTCAAGGTGAAATTGTAGGTTAAATTCCTGCATGTCTTAGGCTTAATGGCACACCCAACGCAACTAGGATTCCAAGACGCGGCATCACCCGTTATAGAAGAACTTCTTCACTTCCACGACCACGCATTAATAATTATATTTCTAATTAGCACCTTAGTATTATATATTATTATCGCAATGGTATCAACTAAACTTACTAACAAATATATTCTAGACTCCCAAGAAATCGAAATTGTATGAACTATTTTACCAGCCGTCATTTTAGTACTAATTGCCCTACCTTCCCTGCGCATTCTATATCTTATGGACGAGATCAACGACCCCCACTTAACAATTAAAGCAATAGGACACCAATGATACTGAAGCTACGAATATACAGATTATGAAAACCTGGGATTTGACTCTTATATAGTACCAACCCAAGACCTTACCCCAGGACAATTCCGACTCCTAGAAACAGACCACCGAATAGTTGTTCCAATAGAATCCCCAATCCGTGTCCTAGTGTCCGCTGAAGATGTACTGCATTCTTGAGCTGTTCCATCCCTAGGCGTAAAAATAGACGCAGTCCCAGGACGACTAAACCAAACCGCCTTTATCGCTTCACGCCCAGGACTATTCTACGGACAATGCTCTGAAATCTGCGGGGCAAATCATAGCTTTATACCAATTGTGGTTGAAGCAGTGCCGCTAGAACACTTCGAAAACTGATCCTCATTAATACTAGAAGACGCCTCGCTAGGAAGCTAAATATTGGACAAAGCATTGGCCTTTTAAGCCAAAGACTGGTGACTACCGACCACCCCTAGTGAAATGCCACAATTAAACCCCGGCCCTTGATTCGCAATTTTAGTATTTTCCTGATTAATTTTCTTAACCATTATTCCAACTAAAATCTTAAATCATATTTCACCAAACGAACCAACCCCAGTAAGTACTGAAAAACACAAAACTGAATCCTGAGACTGACCATGATAGTAAGCTTCTTCGATCAATTTGCAAGCCCGTCATACCTGGGCATTCCACTGATTGCCATCGCAATCGCAATGCCCTGAGTACTTTACCCAACCCCTTCATCTCGATGAGTTAACAATCGACTCACTACAATTCAAGGATGATTTATTAACCGGTTTACTAACCAATTAATACTACCACTAAATATAGGAGGACATAAGTGAGCACTATTATTAGCCTCGCTAATAATTTTCCTAATCACAATCAACATACTTGGCCTACTACCATATACATTTACACCCACAACGCAATTATCACTTAACATGGGACTTGCTGTGCCACTATGACTTGCCACGGTAATTATCGGGATACGAAACCAACCAACAATTGCCTTAGGACACTTACTACCAGAAGGAACACCCATTCCACTGATCCCAGTATTAATTATTATCGAAACAATTAGCCTATTTATCCGACCATTAGCCCTGGGAGTTCGACTCACAGCCAACCTAACCGCAGGCCACCTGCTGATTCAACTCATCGCCACAGCCGTATTTGTTCTTTTACCAATAATACCAACAGTAGCAATCTTAACCGCCACCGTGCTATTTCTACTCACGTTATTAGAAATCGCAGTAGCAATAATTCAAGCTTATGTATTTGTGTTACTTCTAAGCCTATATCTGCAAGAAAACGTTTAATGGCCCACCAAGCACATGCCTATCATATAGTTGACCCAAGCCCATGACCACTAACCGGAGCTATCGCTGCCCTATTAATAACATCCGGCTTAGCAATCTGATTTCACTTCCACTCAACAACATTAATAACTTTAGGACTAATCCTACTACTCCTCACCATATACCAATGATGACGTGACATTATCCGAGAAGGGACCTTCCAAGGCCACCACACACCCCCAGTACAAAAAGGACTACGATACGGAATAATTCTATTTATTACCTCAGAAGTATTCTTCTTCCTGGGATTCTTCTGAGCCTTCTACCACTCAAGCCTAGCACCTACACCAGAACTAGGAGGATGCTGACCCCCCACAGGAATTATTCCACTTGACCCCTTCGAGGTGCCACTACTAAACACAGCCGTATTACTAGCATCAGGAGTTACAGTAACATGAGCCCACCATAGTATTATGGAGGGTGAACGAAAGCAGGCTATCCAATCCTTAACACTAACCATTTTACTAGGACTTTACTTCACCGCACTCCAAGCCATAGAATACTACGAAGCACCCTTCACAATCGCAGACGGAGTTTACGGCTCAACGTTCTTCGTGGCCACAGGATTCCACGGACTTCACGTTATCATTGGATCATCCTTCCTAGCAGTATGCCTTCTACGCCAAATCCAATACCACTTTACATCTGAACACCACTTTGGCTTTGAAGCCGCTGCCTGATACTGACACTTTGTCGACGTAGTATGACTATTCCTCTACGTATCCATCTATTGATGAGGCTCATAATCTTTCTAGTATTAAAGTTAGTACAAGCGACTTCCAATCACACAGTCTTGGTTAAACCCCAAGGAAAGATAATGAATCTAATTATGACAATTCTAATTATCACAACAGCCCTATCATTAGTCCTAGCGGCTGTATCCTTTTGATTACCACAAATAAACCCAGACGCAGAAAAACTATCACCATATGAATGCGGATTTGACCCCTTAGGATCCGCCCGACTACCGTTCTCCCTACGTTTCTTTCTAGTGGCAATCCTATTTCTTCTATTTGACCTAGAAATTGCCCTCCTTCTCCCACTACCTTGAGGAGATCAACTCCACAACCCAACCGGAACATTCTTCTGAGCCACAACAGTCCTAATTCTATTAACCCTAGGACTAATTTATGAATGAACTCAAGGCGGACTAGAATGAGCAGAATAGGGAGTTAGTCCAAAACAAGACCTCTGATTTCGGCTCAGAAAATCGTGGTTTAATTCCACGGCCCCCTTATGACACCCGTACATTTTAGCTTCAGCTCAGCATTTATCTTAGGCCTAATGGGATTGGCATTTCACCGAACCCACTTACTCTCCGCACTCCTGTGTTTAGAAGGGATAATATTGTCCCTATTTATTGCACTGGCCCTGTGAGCACTACAATTCGAATCCACAGGATTCTCAACAGCCCCTATATTACTCTTAGCCTTCTCTGCCTGCGAAGCCAGCACCGGCCTAGCACTACTAGTTGCTACTGCCCGCACTCATGGAACTGACCGCCTACAAAACCTTAATCTTCTACAATGCTAAAAGTGCTAATCCCCACAATCATGCTATTCCCAACAATCTGGTTAGCCTCCCCTAAATGACTGTGAACAGCTACAACCGCACACAGCCTTCTAATTGCTTTCACTAGCCTATCATGATTAAAATGAACATCCGAAACCGGGTGAACCTCCTCCAATACATACCTAGCCACAGACCCACTATCAACCCCCCTCTTAGTATTAACATGCTGATTACTTCCACTTATAATTCTAGCCAGCCAAAACCACATTAATCCTGAACCAATTAGCCGACAACGCTCATACATCATACTCCTCGCCTCACTACAAACTTTTTTAATTATAGCATTCGGCGCCACAGAAATCATTATATTTTATATTATGTTTGAAGCCACACTTATTCCAACCCTTATTATTATTACCCGATGAGGAAATCAAACCGAACGACTTAATGCAGGAACCTACTTCTTATTTTACACCTTAGCAGGATCACTCCCCCTTCTAGTTGCCCTGCTCCTCCTCCAACAATCCACAGGAACGCTGTCAATATTGATAATTCAATACTCACAACCCCTACAACTCAACTCTTGAGGCCACATAATCTGATGGGCCGGCTGCCTAATCGCATTTTTAGTTAAAATACCACTATATGGAGTACACCTATGATTACCGAAAGCGCACGTAGAAGCCCCTGTAGCAGGATCAATGGTACTAGCAGCAGTTTTACTAAAACTTGGCGGATACGGAATAATACGTATAATAGTAATACTAGACCCCCTATCAAAAGAGCTAGCCTACCCATTTATTATTCTAGCCCTGTGAGGAATTATTATAACCGGATCAATCTGCCTTCGACAAACAGACCTAAAATCATTAATTGCCTACTCATCTGTAAGCCACATAGGGTTGGTAGCAGGAGGAATCCTAATTCAAACCCCATGAGGCTTCTCAGGCGCAATCATTTTAATAATTGCCCATGGACTAGTATCCTCAGCACTATTCTGTCTGGCCAACACAGCATATGAACGAACCCATAGCCGAACAATAATACTTGCCCGAGGCCTACAACTGATCTTCCCCCTAACCGCAGTATGATGATTCATTGCCAATCTGGCTAATCTAGCACTCCCACCATTACCCAACTTAATGGGAGAGCTCATAATTATTACAACACTATTCAACTGATCCCCGTGAACAATTCTACTCACCGGCTTAGGAACACTAATTACAGCTGGTTACTCCCTATATATATTCCTTATATCACAACGAGGCCCAACGCCAAATCACATTATAGGACTTCAACCATTCCACACCCGAGAACACCTACTAATGACCCTACACCTAATTCCAGTCATCCTGCTGGTAGCAAAACCAGAACTCATATGAGGATGATGCTACTGTAAGTATAGTTTAACCAAAATATTAGATTGTGATTCTAAAGACAGGAGTTAAAACCTCCTTACTCACCAAGGAAGAACAGAAAATAGTAAGCACTGCTAATTCTTACACTCCATGGTTAAAATCCACGGCTTCCTTGCGCTTTCAAAGGATAATAGCCCATCCGTTGGTCTTAGGAACCAAAAACTCTTGGTGCAAATCCAAGTGAAAGCTAAAATGACACTAATTATACATTCATCACTCCTCCTAATCTTTTTTATTCTAGTATACCCACTATTCACCACACTAAACCCCAACCAACAAAATTCCAACATGGCAGAAATAACCAAAATCGCCGTTAGCTCCGCATTCTTCGTAAGTCTCTTACCTTTAATAATTTTTCTAAACCTGAAAACAGAAGGAATTATTACAAACTGACAATGGATAAATACCCAAACATTTGACATCAATATCAGCTTCAAATTTGACCACTACTCCCTAATCTTTATCCCAGTTGCTCTATATGTTACCTGATCAATTCTAGAATTTGCACTATGATATATGCACTCCGACCCCAATATTAACCAATTCTTTAAATATTTACTCACATTCCTAGTAGCCATAATTATTTTAGTTACAGCTAACAACATATTTCAACTATTTATTGGCTGAGAAGGGGTAGGAATCATATCATTCCTACTAATTGGGTGATGGCACGGACGAGCAGACGCCAATACAGCAGCCCTCCAGGCTGTTATTTATAACCGAGTAGGAGACATTGGACTAATTATAACTATAGCTTGACTAGCAATAAACCTCAACTCTTGAGAAATTCAACAAATCTTTACCTTATCAGAAAGCTTCGACATAACAATGCCTCTAATAGGACTTGCTCTCGCGGCAACAGGAAAATCAGCCCAATTTGGCCTCCACCCATGGCTTCCGTCCGCCATGGAGGGCCCTACACCAGTATCTGCCCTACTGCATTCAAGCACTATAGTCGTCGCAGGAATTTTTCTACTAATCCGCCTTCACCCACTTATAGAAAACAACCAACCAGCCCTAACGGTCTGCCTCTGCCTAGGAGCATTAACCTCGCTATTTACAGCCACCTGCGCCCTAACCCAAAATGACATCAAAAAAATTGTAGCTTTCTCAACATCAAGTCAGCTAGGACTGATGATAGTTACAATTGGGCTGAATCAGCCACAACTAGCATTCCTCCACATTTGCACCCACGCCTTCTTCAAGGCCATACTATTCCTGTGTTCAGGGTCAATTATTCACAGCCTGAATGACGAACAAGACATCCGAAAGATAGGGGGCTTATTCAATATTATGCCGGCCACCTCGACTTACTTCACAATCGGCAGCCTAGCCCTAACAGGAACCCCATTCCTAGCGGGATTCTTCTCAAAAGATGCAATTATTGAAGCCCTAAACACCTCTTATCTAAACGCCTGAGCCCTAACCCTAACACTAATCGCCACATCATTCACCGCAGTATACAGCTTCCGACTAGTATACTTTGTAATTATAGGAAGCCCACGATTCCTACCCATATCCCCAATCAACGAGAATAACCCATTAGTAATTAACTCCATCAAACGACTTGCCTGAGGAAGCATTATTGCAGGACTCATTATTACACAAAACTTCCTACCAATAAAAACGCCAACTATAACAATACCAGCTACCCTAAAAATAGCAGCTCTCCTGGTAACAATTACAGGCCTACTAGTAGCCATAGAGCTGGCTAACATAACAAGTAAACAAGTAAAAATTACTCCGATAATTTCCACACACCACTTCTCAAACATACTAGGATTCTTCCCCGCAACCACCCATCGCCTCTTCCCAAAACTTAAACTTACCCTAGGACAATCAGCCGCCACCCAACTCGATAAAACATGACTAGAAACCATCGGACCAAAAGGCCTGGCACTAACACAAACAAATATAGCAAAATTTACAAATGATATCACACGAGGAATAATCAAGACGTACCTAACCATCTTCCTACTAACCCTAATTCTAGCCACTATTCCTATCCTCCTCTAAACCGCACGGAGGGCCCCACGACTTATACCTTCAGTAAGCTCTAAAACAACAAGCAAAGTCAGAAGTAATACCCAAGCGCAAATAACCAACATTCCCCCACCAGACGAGTATATTACAGCCACACCACTAACATCCCCGCGTAAAGTAGAAAATTCCTTCAAGCCATCCACAACCACTCATGAGCCCTCATATCAACCCCCTCAAAAAAATCCCCCCACTAAGCCAACCCCTAACAAGTAGACCAAAACATAACCCAGCACGGAACGATTCCCCCAGGCCTCTGGGAAAGGCTCAGCGGCCAAAGCCGCCGAATAGGCAAAAACCACAAGCATTCCCCCTAAATAGATTAAAAAAAGAACCAGTGACAAAAAAGAACCCCCATGGCCAACCAAAACCCCACACCCAACTCCAGCCGCGACCACCAAACCAAGCGCAGCAAAATATGGAGTAGGATTAGAAGCAACAGCAACTAAGCCCACAACCAAAGCTATTAGCAACAAAGACATAAAATAGGTCATAATTCTTGCTCAGACTTTAACCGAGACCAATGATTTGAAGAACCACCGTTGTTATTCAACTACAAAAACAACTAATGGCAAGCCTACGAAAAACACACCCCCTTATTAAAATCGCTAACGACGCACTAGTTGACCTACCAGCACCCTCTAACATCTCAACATGATGAAACTTTGGGTCTCTCCTAGGACTATGTTTAATCACCCAAATTCTAACCGGCTTATTCTTAGCCATACACTATACCTCAGATATTTCAACCGCATTCTCATCAGTAATACACATTTGCCGGGACGTCAACTACGGCTGACTAATCCGGAATATTCACGCTAACGGGGCATCATTTTTCTTCATCTGCATTTATATACACATTGCCCGAGGCCTATATTACGGATCCTACCTCTATAAAGAAACCTGAAACATCGGTGTACTTCTCCTACTACTAGTTATAATAACAGCTTTCGTTGGCTACGTCCTCCCTTGGGGACAAATATCCTTTTGAGGTGCCACAGTGATTACTAACCTCCTATCCGCAGTGCCGTATATAGGGGACATGCTAGTTCAATGAATCTGAGGCGGGTTCTCAGTAGACAACGCAACACTAACACGATTCTTCGCATTCCACTTCCTACTACCATTTATCATCGCCGCCATAACCGTCCTTCACCTTTTATTCCTCCACGAAACAGGATCAAACAACCCAATTGGTTTAAACTCAGACGCAGACAAAATCTCCTTTCATCCATACTTTACATATAAAGACCTCCTCGGATTTGTAATTATACTACTAGCCCTTACAATACTAGCATTATTCTCCCCGAACCTACTAGGAGACCCAGAAAACTTCACTCCCGCCAACCCATTAGTTACTCCACCACATATTAAACCAGAATGATACTTCTTGTTTGCTTATGCCATCCTACGATCAATCCCAAACAAACTTGGAGGTGTCCTCGCACTACTATTCTCCATCCTAGTATTAATAGTGGTACCATTATTACACACCTCAAAACAACGAGGACTAACATTCCGCCCAATCACTCAATTCCTGTTCTGGACTTTAGTGGCAGACATAGTTATCTTAACATGAATTGGAGGCATACCAGTAGAACACCCCTTTATTATTATTGGGCAAATTGCATCCGTCTTATACTTCGCATTATTCCTACTCCTCATCCCGCTAGCGGGATGGTTAGAAAACAAAGCACTAGAATGAGCTTGCCCTAGTAGCTTAGCCTAAAAGCATCGGTCTTGTAATCCGAAGATCGGAGGTTAGACTCCTCCCTAGCGCCCAGAAAAAAGAGATTTTAACTCTCACCCCTGGCTCCCAAAGCCAGAATTCTAAACTAAACTATTTTCTGG